CATGAAGACCATGGAACCCTGTAGCTACGAAGAAAGTAGTTCCGTAGACCCTATCCGCAATAGTAAATGGCGCCTCTCAGTACTCTGTTGCTTGGAGAAAGGTAAAGTAAGCCCCTAGAATTACAGTGAGAAATAGGGATTGGGATGCTTCTTTATGGCTACCCTCTATAATGCTATGGTGGGCCCAGGTAACAGTAACTCCTGAAGCGAGCAGAACTGCAGTATTTAAAAGAGGGACTGCAAATGGGTTTAGAACTCTAATCCCTGTTGGGGGTCATGTGCACCCTAGTTCTGGGGTCGGGGCTAAAGAGCTTTGGAAAAAAGCTCAGAAAAATGCAAAGAAAAATAAAACTTCCGACGCAATAAATAAGATTATTCCTCACCGTAGTCCTTTTGTGACTACAGAGGTATGATGTCCTAAATATGTGCCTTCTCGAATTACATCTCGCCACCATTGAATTATGGTAATAATAATAATTGTGAGGCCTAAGAGTATACAAGATATTCCTAGCCCGTGGAATCAGGCTACTAAACCTACTGTTAAGGCAAAAGCTCCAATAGAGCCCGTTAAAGGCCAGGGTCTAAATTCTACTAAATGAAAAGGTTGACGAATCATGGTTATAAATAACTAATAAGAGGATATAATCCGTTGGAAGATCTACAGTCTTCTGCCTCGACTCGGCCATCTTACTAGTTTCAAATTCAAGGGGAGAATCTTATGTGTGATAAGTTTGAAGATTTTTTAAATCTTGGAAGTTGGTATCACCAAATTGAAGAAATAAATAAAATAAGAATAAATCAAAAGAGAAGGGAAGCGAATATTCAAGATAAAGGGGACAAATGAGGCATTGAAAGATACTTAAGATAAGTAATTTGAGATTGACAACCTCATGTTATAGTTGATTAACTAATCTTTCATTCTCTGTACTTAGCAATTCAGTTGGTAAATGTTTGGTGGTCAACGATTTCAATGGCAATAGGCATGAATGAGTGGTTTGCTCCGCAGATTTCTGAGCATTGACCGTAAAAAACCCCGGGTCGGTAAGCAATAAATCCTAATTGGTTAAGGCGACCTGGGATAGCATCGGCTTTAATCCCTAATCTGGGTACTGTTCATGCATGAATAACATCGGCTGCTGTTACTAGAATACGTACTTCTGTATTAAATGGGAATACTGCTCGGTTATCAACTTCTAAAAGCCGGAATTGTCCCATTTGTAGTTCTTCTGTGGGCACTATATAAGAATCAAATGAGACATCTAAAAAATCTGAATACTCATAACTTCAGTATCACTGGTGACCAATTGCTTTTACGGTTACGGAAGGCTCTCTTACTTCATCTATAAGGTATAAAATTCGTAATGAGGGAAAAGCTAGAAATAGCAAAATAATAGCTGGTAGAATTGTTCAAATAGTTTCGATTTCTTGGGCTTCTGAGATAGTGCGGCACCTCAATTGATTTATTATTAATGTGATTATAGCGTAGGTAACTAAAGATATAATAAGGATAATTACAACTAGTGCGTGATCGTGGAAAGCAGTTAAAAGAGTTATGGTGGGGGAGATTGCGTCTATAAGTCCTAATTGTCTTCAGGTTGACATGTTAAATGGGCTATATTAGCTTTTTCCTAAGTAACAGTTAGGTGCCTCAGGATATTGGCTTCCATTTAATTTATTTGTTGGGGTATATTACTACTCCTGTTTCTGGTATATTATGAAAGTCTAAAGGTAGAATATCTTGTCATTCTAAAGCAGTTGCCTGCTGAGTGGTGGTAACAACTGATCGTTGAGAAGCAAAAGCTTCTCATAGGATAAAAATAAAAAATAACAATGCGATAAAAGAAATTATTCTTCCGATTGAAGAAACTACATTTCAAGCAACTATAGCATCTGGGTAATCTGAGTAGCGCCGAGGTATTCCGGCTAGTCCTAAGAAGTGTTGGGGGAAAAAGGTCAAATTAACTCCAATGAACATTAAATAGAAATGAACTTTAGTTCATCGAGCATGAAGGGTAATACCTGTTATTAGAGGGAACCAGTGCGTAAAGCCCGCGAATAGGGCGAATACTGCTCCTATCCTTAAGACATAGTGGAAATGGGCTACTACGTAATATGTGTCGTGTAGTGAAATATCAATTGAAGAGTTAGCTAAAACAATGCCGGTTAGGCCCCCTACTGTAAATAAGAAAATAAAGCCCAGAGCCCATAGTATTGGGGTTTCAAATTTTACTCGTGACCCGTGGATTGTAGCCAGTCATCTAAATACTTTAATGCCTGTAGGTACAGCGATAATTATAGTTGCTGAAGTAAAGTAAGCTCGGGTGTCTACGTCTATTCCTACTGTAAATATATGGTGAGCTCAAACAATAAAACCTAAAATTCCAATGCCGAGTATTGCGTAAATTATTCCTAATGTGCCGAAAGGCTCAAGTTTAGCTGCGTAGTGAGTTACAATATGAGAAATAGCTCCAAAGCCTGGGAGAATAAGAATGTACACTTCTGGGTGCCCAAAAAATCAGAATAAATGTTGGTATAAAATAGGGTCTCCGCCCCCAGCAGGGTCAAAAAATGATGTATTTAAATTACGGTCTGTAAGTAGTATAGTAATAGCTCCAGCTAAAACGGGTAATGATAAAAGTAATAAGATGGCAGTAATTTTTACTGACCAAACAAATAAAGGAACTCGTTCAAGACGGAGTCCTTTTCATCGTATATTTATTACAGTTGTAATAAAATTTAGTGCCCCTAGAATTGATGAAGCACCAGCTAAGTGGAGGGAAAAAATAGCTAAGTCTACTGACGCCCCTGCATGGGCGATGTTTCTAGAAAGAGGTGGGTATACAGTTCACCCAGTACCAACTCCTTTTTCTACTGCAGCTGATATCACAAGGAGTGTAAGGGACGGGGGTAAAAGTCAAAATGATATATTATTAAGTCGGGGGAATGCTATATCTGGGGCGCCTAGTATTAGTGGGACTAATCAGTTACCAAATCCTCCAATTATTACTGGTATTACTAAGAAGAAAATTATTAAAAAGGCATGAGCCGTTACGATAGTATTATATAGTTGATCTCTTCCTAGTAAAGATCCAGGTTGTCCTAGCTCTGCCCGGATGAGAAGGCTTATAGATGTTCCTAAAAGTCCGGCTCAGGTGCCAAAAATAAAATAGAGAGTTCCAATGTCTTTGTGGTTGGTTGAGTAAAGTCATCGCACATAAAATAAATATAATAGGGGATAGCCCTAAGAGTACTGTGGACAGTAGAGTTATGGTTTGCGGCCAAGAGGACTCCATATTTTTTTTTGACATAATATAATTATTTGTTTTTATATAGAAAGAAAGTATAAGATTAATATAATAATAAAGTTGAATACTTGACCCCAAAATAAGAATTATTGGTCATATAATTGATGTCTCTGCAGCGGATAAAGAGTTAAGGATTATCCACTTGGGGAGAAAGCCTAAAAACGGGGGCAGTCCTGCTAGGGACAATGTTAGAATAAGAAGTGAGCAAGAGTAGGCCGGAGTAATCATTGAGATTGATAGCTTAGGTGACCAATGTGAGGTTGATAATATTCATAAAATACTTATAATTGCAACTGATGTGATAGAGTAAATTATTAAGTAAGAAATTGTCACTGTAAGAGAAGGGGAAGCGATTATCCACCCTAGGTGGCCGATGGAGGAGTATGCTAATAGAGGTCGTAGTTGAGATTGGTTTAGTCCTCCAATTCCTCCTACTATTCTCCCCGCGCCCCTGATAAATATTATTATTCTTGAGTGTCCAAGTACGTTTGCTCTGTTTAAAATTATAAGGGGGGCAATTTTTTGTCAAGTCGATAAAATTATGCATAGGGGCCAAGATAATTTACTTATCACAGCAGGAAATCAAAAATGACAGGGAGCTGCCCCCAATTTGATTAAGATCGCCATTAAAATAACGATAGAGGAGAATTCGTTGGATAGAGGACTAAACCTGGCTAATTCTAGTATCATGTATTTATTAAAAGCGCCCAGTAAAAGGAGTCCAGAGCCTATCGCTTGGGCTAAAAAATATTTAATTGCTGCTTCTGTTTCTCGGTTATTTGAAAATGCGGTAATTATAGGAATAAAAGATAGCATGTTTAACTCTAAACCCATTCAAATATAAATTCATTGGTTAGCGGATAAAGTGAGTGCTGTTCTTAAGCCTAATGTAGACGCGAATAGAGAAATATAGGGGATTGATGATGTCATTAAATTAAGAAGGGAGTTAAACCCCTCAAAATCATGATTAGAAGTCTTGAATTGCCTCCGGCTTAATTTAAGAAGACCAATCTAAAGACCCCTCATTTCATTCGTGTAATAAACCTAGGATTAAAATAATTAAAAATATTCTGCCTCCAAGAAGAGATTGAATAGCTAATTGCTTTTCTATGGTTGCTGGTAAGGGGATTAATAATACAATTTCAATATCAAAGACTATGAAAATAACAGCGAGTAGAAAAAATCGGGTAGAAAATGGCAGCCGTGCTGTGTTTTTAGGGTCAAATCCGCATTCAAAGGGAGAGGCCTTTTCTCGGTCTTTAGACGAGCGCGTATTAATAATTAGTGTGATTACTAGCACTACAATAGGAATAGCTATTGCCAGTGCTCCTGCTAAATTTATTATTATCATTCACTTAAAATAAAAATTATTTTCTCTTGGTTAAAAGCCAAGCGCTTATACAAGCTCTTAAATGAGGTGAAGGGGGTTAAATCCCGTAATTAGCGTCATCAGAGCTATCCGTTCAATCCCGGCGCATCACCATACTGCTAGTGAGGATAAAGGTAAGTTTAAAAGAAGAACTACTAAAGAAAAAGGTAGAAACCCCTTTCATGTTAGGTACATTAATCGATCATACCGTATTCGAGGGAGAGTAGCTCGTACCCACAAAAATGAAAATGCAATAAATGCTGTAATGGCTGTTATTACTATTACTTTTATAGGCCAAATAATAGGAAGCGAGAAAAAGAAAATTGAAGTGAATAATCTTATTACTAAAATGTTGGTATATTCTGCTATAAAAATTATAGCAAATGTCCCTCTTCTGTACTCTGTGTTAAACCCCGAGACAAGTTCTGATTCCCCTTCTGCAAAATCAAAAGGAGTGCGGTTAGTTTCTGCTAAGGTTGAGGTGAATCAAACTAAGCAAAGTGGGATACAAATTAAACCTATTGGCGTTAGATTGTTTATAAATACGGAGGTCATATTAAAGGACATTAAGACTACTAGCACTCTTAAAAGAATAAGTGATATTCTTACTTCATAGGAAATAGTTTGTGCTACTGCTCGAATTGCGCCCAATAAAGCGTATTTTGAGTTTGATGACCAACCTGCGCCTAGTGTAATATACACGTTTAATCTAGACACACAAAGGAATAGTAAAACTCTATATTTAATAAAGAAAGCGGGGGAGTCATGGGGGTAAATACTTCATAAAAGTAGAGCTAGGCAAAGACCTATAGTTGGTGCTACAAAGAAAGGGGAATGGTTTGCTATAGAAGGCTTTGATTGTTCTTTTGCTAAGAGTTTGGCGGCGTCGGCTAAAGGTTGGGGCAGGCCTACAATTCCTACCTTATTTGGCCCTTTCCGTAATTGGATGTAGCCAATTGTTTTACGCTCTAAAAGAGTGAAAAATGCTATCGCTAGTAAAGCAAATACATACCTTAATAGAATGTGAACGGTGAATGATAATCTCATTACCCAAAGAATATAAATATTCATGTTTAGGGCTTAAATCTGATGCACTATTCTGCCATTTGGGTAGACTTTTAGACGAGTTGAACGTCTTTTAGTGACTTTCAAAATCACTTATTTCCAAAATGAAAAGTCTTATAAGGGGTTAAGAGTTTAAAGTAGATATTATTGTTAAATATGTGTAAGAACAGGTAAGTGGGCGGTATAATGACTTTTAAGCAATTGAGTGAAACAGCCGCAAGAATTGTAAACCGAATGACGGTAAAGGTTTTTTCTTTTTTTTTTTGGAATTCCATCTATTAATTAACTATCCCGTATTATCTGGCACAATTTAGATGCTAATCGACTTAGTATATTTTATGCGTCCATAAAATACCCCCTCCTTTCTTTAATAAAAAAACAGACCCAAAAAAGTAGTAGAAAATACTTTGTTGCTAATAAAACGCCGGCGGCTGTTTATTTATTTTATTGCTTTACACAGCTTGTAGTAAGTGAGGCTTTAACATGGTAAATTGAATGTTGTTATTAATGTTTGGAAGTGTGGCATATGGCTATAGTATAGGTTAACTCGCTTACTACAAGCTGTGTAAAGCAATAAAAAATAAATAAACAGCCGCCGGCGTTTTATTAGCAACAAAGTATTTCTGCTACTTTTTTTGGGTCTGTTTTTTTATTAAAGAAAGGAGGGGGGTATTTTATGGACGCATAAAATATACTAAGTCGATTAGCATCTAAATTGTGCCAGATAATACGGGCTCGAAACTAGGAGTAAAAATGTTTGTTTGTTGAATTGTTCTCAAATACAATGTCTTGAGTAGCTAATTTTTAAAATCCATTGTGAGGTTTCTAGTGAAAAGGTTAAAATTAGCTAATCTCTAAGTTTATCCCCCCCTATTTAAAAGAAAAAATTACGCGCTCTTTCGATAGGACTACATTTCAAGTAAGACGCCTTCAAAATGAGGAATTTTATAAAAATCTATCCTGGATTTTCTAATAAAAATAGTTAAAATTGGCCTTTTAAAAAGCCGACACCCCGTTGTTTTGAAGTAAAAGTTGGGGATTTATTTGACAGTTTTCCCGAAAATAGTGCACTTCGCAAAATGGGAAATTTTATGAAATTTAATCCTGAATTTACTAGCAAAAATGACCAATTTTAGAGAATTTTCAGGAGCAAGCCGGTTTGCTTGTCGGCTTTTTTTTGAGAGAGTTTGTGGGGGTTTTGGCTTTCAGCCGTCAAAAATTGGGGGGGGGGGGGGTGTGTCTCCGCATTTGGTGATTTTAGAGGTTTCAGCACGTGGTCTTATTTATATTATTATATATTTTTATTTATAAATAACTATAATAAACAGTTATAAAATTTACGTTAATATATATCTTTTATTTCTATATATGTAATATTATATATAATATATTTTAAAAATGTTAATGTATGATAGCATACATGTATACAAGCTCGCTTGTATACATGTATGGTGTTATATACAACATCCATAATATAATAGTATATATACAAGATAATAATAATTATTATAATATATAATACTTATATTTATTTTATAATATTATATTTAACTCTAACCCCACTACTTACAAAAAAATTTATGTTTTGTTAAATCTTTGTTGTGGGGTTTATATACGGTGTATTGTTATATAATGTCTTTGCATTACTTTATAGTGTATTGATATATTTATTATTTGTAGTCAAAAGAATTTGTGTTTTATGAAGTATTTGGGTTATGTGAATGTTTGGCTCTCGGAGATGCTCCACTTGTTGAATGCAAATCAACTATTCTATATAAATTAGAGTGCCAGTAAGTGAAATTTATTTCATATGGTGATCCTAAGTCAACTGCACTATTCTGCCAACTTACTTTAAGTTGTGGTCTATTTTGTATTAATAAAATTTTATATGTTTTCATTTACTAAATCTTATTTCCAACTCAGGGTCCTTTCGTACTACTAAATGGTTTGCGTGTAATAATAAAGATAGAAGCTAACCTGGCTTACGCCGGTCTGAACTCAGCTCATGTAGAATTTTTATGGTTGAACAAACCAACCTTTTTCGACTTCTGCATCGAAGGGGTATTCTAAGCCAACATCGAGGTGCCAAACTCTTCTATCAATGTGGACTCTTTAGAAGAATTAGCCTGTTATCCCTATGGTAGCTTTTTCTTTTGCTCGATAAATTCGGATCATTTTTAACTAATAAGTTTTTTTTAGAAGGACGATTTATTAGGTCCTATGTCGCCCCAACCAAATTTATAATTTTTTAGGCCTATACATTAATGTAAGTACAATATAAATTTAAAATCAAGCTCAATAGGGTCTTCTTGTCTTTTATTATTATTCAGGCTTCTTCACCTGAGAATTAATTTTTATTTTTGAGGGTGAGACAGCTTAGACCTCATTTATCCATTCATACTAGCCTTCAATTAAAAGGCAAATGATTATGCTACCTTTGCACGGTCAGGGTACCGCGGCCGTTAAACAAATGTCACCGGGCAGGAAGAACCTTCTATATTTATTCAGAAGGCAATGTTTTTGATAAACAGTTGGGTCCAGTGTTTGCCGAGTTCCTTACTCTCATATTTTGTTGTTGTATAAATTTAATCTGGTATTTAAAGGGCAGATTTTATTAATAAAAATACTAATCCTAGCATAATAAAAAGAATTTAGGTGTTAGATTCTTGGTTTTTATGTAAAAAGCATGTTGATTATTATTTATTACGAGAAAGTTATTAGTTGTAACACAATATTTGGTGGCTACTTTTAAGCCTACGGTTTATAATTTATAATTTTATTAATGGCTTAAAATATAAAGCTTGTCCTTTATATTATAACTTATCAAAAATAAAGAATTAATTGGTATTTGATAGTTTCACTTAGATAAATTTGTAAAAAGACCAGCTATTACTAAGTGCGGGGTATGTAGCCGCTGAGCCTAAATCTTTAAGGCTTGATGCAACAAGAGGATATGGGTTCTTTACAGTTTAGGCTCAGCTCACTTTAGTTTCGGGGTTAAAATGTTATTGTTTAGCTTGCTAGGCCATGATGCAAAAGGTACAAAATAAATTTTACTTGGGGGTCTTGAAGGTTCCTTTACAGTACTTATTATATGAATTTATTTATCTCTAATATTAATTTTTATGTTTATATTTATGAAGATTTTATTTTTGTTGAGTCAGTCCGAGTAATTATGTACTATCGATTCAGTGTAAGTGAATTGCATATTCATGCTCCGGACTGAGATACAATTTCCATTATATCAACTATGTTACGACTTATCTCACCTGAGGGCGAGAGTGACGGGCGATGTGTGCACGCTTTAGATTGCCTTATTCATAAAATTATTTTCTTATTTTATTACTTTCAAGTCCTCCTTATAATATTTTTTCAAAATATTTTTCGTTTTCTGATTTTAGGTTGTAACCCATTTCTTCCTTTTTATTGGCTGCACTTTGACCTGACGTAAAAGTAAATCTTTTTAGTTTACTTACTTTTTCAAGGTAAACTGACGACGGCAGTATACAAGCTGTATTTTCTATAAAAGGGGTTGTTGGTGTGGATTATCAATTTAAAGAACAGGTTCCCCTGATGGGGTTAAAGCACCGCCAAGATTTTTGGGTTTTAAACATGTGTTCGTAGTGCCCGGATAGTGTTTATGGCTTAGAATAAAAGGGTATCTAATCCTTGTTTTAGTTTAAGCTTTCATAGATTTTATAGGGGGTAACAAGAGAGTAATTATATTGAATTGAATTGGACCTCTAACTTCTTCTTTTTTACCTCATGGGGGGACTCTATATTACCGTTTTAGTTAACTTGAGCTTATCGTCTAACCGCGATTGCTGGCACGAATTTTATCAGCTCTTAAATCAATAGCCGAGATTCGCTTTCACGATCTGGGCAGGGTTATTTACTGCAGGCGTAAGATTTCTTAAGAGTCTTAGTTAATACTAATTCTTTAGTAAATTCTTTAAGGGCGGGTTTATTATTTACGGGGTTATATATTTTGCATGTATTATGAGTTGATAAAGTTAACTTAGCAGCCAAAATCAAACTGGAAGTAAGAGAGGAGTCCTCATTTTCGGGGCATGAGCCCAATAGCTTAATTAGCTTATCTTACTATCTTTTTTAGCTTGCTAATCTTTTTGCTTGGAAGGCAAATGTACTGATATACTAAAAAGATAAGCCTTAGTAGGGGCTACACTTTTAAAGCTGCAATTTAATGTTGTTTTTCAACTATAAGGCCTAGATTCATGCTATAACAATGTCCGCTTTAGTGACTAATAAAAATAAGGGGATTCCGTGGAGTATAATAATGGAGTAGTTACGGGGGGTAGAGATGTTTAAAGGGTTTATAAATGTGGGGATTTGTCCATGTTGAGAAGACGTGTAAAGGTAGAGTGAGTAGGCCGCTGCTAAGAAGCTTATAGCAGATAGGGCAAAAATAGATCAAAAGGATAAGAATAACCTTCTTGATATTAGTATAATTTCTCCTACTAGATTAAGGGTTGGAGGAGCTGCTATATTCCCTGCGGCTATAAGGAATCAGCATATGGCCAATCCTGGAAAAATTGATAATATTCCTTTAGTTAAATAGATACTGCGTGTGTGGGTTGTTTCGTAAGTTATATTTGCTAGAGCAAAGAGAGCTGAAGAGCATAGTCCGTGAGCAATTATTAAAACTGTTGCTCCTATCCATCCTCAGGTGGAGCAAGATATAATGCCTGCTGTTAATATACCTATATGGCCTACTCTAGAATATGCGATTAATGATTTCAAGTCTGTTTGACGAATACAGATAAAACTAGTTAGTGCTCCTCCTCATAAGGCTAGGCTAGTTATATAAGGAGCCAATTTCATATTAAAGTTTATAAACAGCCAAGATATTCGAAGGAGTCCGTATCTTCCCAACTTTAATAAAATGCCTGCCAAGATTATTGATCCTGCTACTGGGGCTTCTACATGGGCTTTGGGGAGTCATAAGTGTACTAGGAATAGAGGCATTTTTACTATAAAAGCAATAATTGTTATAAATCATCAAAATTTTATTGTGTTTGAAGGGAGTTCAATTTCAAATATTTGAGAAAATATAAATAAAGATCTATTTGAGGAATAAATAAAAAGAATTCTAATTAGTAAAGGAAGAGAAGCTGTGATAGTGTATAATATTATATACACCCCTGCTTGGATACGTTCAGGTTGATACCCCCATCCAATAATTAGTAATAAAGTAGGAATAAGGGAGCTTTCAAATGAGATATAAAATATAATGATATTAGAAGCTCTAAAAGTAATAGATAAGATTCCAGCTAAAGCTAAAATGTATAAAACGAATTGATTCGATGAGGTTTTTGTGTTTAATACATTTGATCTTGCAAATAATATTAATGCTGAAATTCATAGTGTTAAAGTAATAAGGGGTATTCTTATAGAGTCTGAGGACATTCAATAAGATAGGTTTTGTAGGGCTAGTATAGGGTTATAAGATATAATTATACAAGTTAGTCTTAATATTATTAATGTAAACGCACAAGACCACCAGTAAAAATTTTTAGTTGATGAGTATAAACTTATTGGGAGCAATAAAATAGGTAAGATTACTTTTATCATTTTGTCATTGCTATTATTCTGCATATGTCGTTTCCGTGTATCCGAGATAGGGCAACTAAACAGGCTAACCCTAAGCTTGCTTCACACGCCCCAAAGGTGAGCATAATAAGAGTAATTACTAGTTCTGAGGGGCTGAGTAATATTGTGAATCTCGCTATTATTAAGGTTAATATGAGAATTATGGCTTCTAAGGTTAATAGGGCTATTAGTAAGTGATTTCGTTGTATAGATAAGGTGAGAAGAGCTAATAATACAGAAAAGGGTGTTAAAAATATTAAAGAGTGTGACATTGTCTCAAGGATAGTTACTCCAATTTCTGGTTTACAAGACCAGAGCTTCTTTTTAGCTTTTGAGACTCAGAAAGCAGTATTAGCTGATCATTAACTCCCAAAGTTAGTATTTTAATTAAACTACTATCTGATATTTAACACGTAGTTGTGAATTACTAGCTTGAAAGGCTAGAGTAATAATTTATACTATAAATATGTGCTTAAGGATATGATTATCTTCTTAACAGCTTCAATGTTACGCTTTAAGGTAAGCTACTTTAGCTAAGAGATAGAAAAAATTAAAACCACTAAAAAAATGAAAGATAAAGACAAGTGAGTAGTAGTAATAGAAGATAATCATTTTTCTTTAGTTGAAGATAAAGAAGTTGATATTTTGTACGCTCCTTGGGCTCCGTATATTTCTACTCATCCTTGGTCAATAGTCGATAAAAGTTTGTGGGCTAAACCTATAGGTAACTTAATAACTCCTTGGGCCGCAGTAGGGACTAAGAATCACATAAAAGCAGATACTGCATGAACTCAGGGAAAAGATATTATAATAGCCTGTCCGGGGTTATTTTTAGTGTTGATAGTTAGTCCTATTATAACTCCTAGTATAGTTGCTACTAATGCAGCTAGTTTTAATTGAAGGGATAAAAATGGCTCTATAATGGGTTGAAACATAAATCAGTTTATTCTTGCTCCTGCAAGAATTGCTCCCGTCGTAAGATTAATTATTGGGGTAGTTATATATGAGTCTTCGTCTGATGTATATTGATAAGGTAGGCTAGATAAAGGACCCCAAATTACTGTTACTATTATACGAATAGAGTAGGCAGCAGTTAGTGCTGTAGCCAATATAAGTATATTAATAATAATAAAGTTGTTGTTAAAAAATAGGGTTGATTCAATAATCATATCTTTTGAGTAAAATCCGGCTAAGAAGGGGCTTCCACAAAGAGCCATATTCGCAATAATTAAACAAGAAGAAGTTAGGGGTATTTGACGAGTTAAGTTTCCTATAAATCGAAGGTCTTGGGAGTGGTGGTGTAAGTGGATTATAGAACCAGCGCATAAAAATAAAAGAGCTTTAAAAAGAGCGTGCGTGAGTAAGTGGAAAAAAGCTAAAGCTGGGAGGTTTAGACCTAAGCTTATTATTATTACCCCTAATTGTCTCAGGGTGGATAAAGCAATAATTTTTTTTATGTCACACTCAGCAATTGCGCTAATACCGGCCATTAATATTGTTATGGTTGCAATAATCAATAGTGCTCTATTAAATCAATAAGTTTTATGGAGAAATGGGTAAAATCGAATAGTTAAGAATACCCCTGCTGTTACCAGTGTAGAAGAGTGAACAAGTGCGGAAACAGGCGTTGGAGCAGCTATAGCCGCTGGGAGTCATCTAGAAAAAGGGATTTGGGCCCTTTTTGTTATAGCGGCTACTATAATACATATTGTAATAAGAGTAGAGAATCTTGAGTCTCATATATTTATGATTCTTCAGTGCCCTTGGTTTAAGGTTCAAGCAATACTAAGTAAAATTAAAACATCGCCGACTCGATTTATCAAAGCTGTAATCATGCCTGCCGCTAAGGATTTAGAGTTTTGATAATAGATTACTAAAAGAAAAGAGACTAGACCTAATCCGTCTCACCCCAATAAAATTATTATTATATGGGGGATAAAAATTAGTAGATTTATTGAGGCAACAAATAAAAGAACTAAGTGGATAAAGCGTTTAAGAAATTTTTCGTCTTTTATATATGAAGATGAAAAATATAAAACGTTCGCTGAAATAAATAACACTGTAGAGCTAAATAGTATCCCCATTGGGTCTATGATAAATATCATGTAAATATGAGAAGATTGAATAGAGGTAATTTCTCATTCCAAAAGAACAGTTTTATTAGATATAATCAATCATAAAGCTGAAGGAAGTGTGATTAGTATTAATGCAGATAGTATCCGTCTGGAGTTTAGAGAAGATATATAGAGAAACATGATTAAAGGCAGTGTCTGCATCTCTGAAATCACAATTCAGTATTTTTATAAACTACTTTAATAAAGTAAGGAAAGGTTTTCACTCTCAAAAGCTGGGCCGAAACCAGGTTGCAAAATGCTCTTACTTATTCTCTTGGGTGATCGTCAGAGTAAAGAGTCAGGAGGAGACAAAAAATATAGGCTTGAATTAAACAAATTCCCACCTCAAATAAGGTGTAGAAAATTTGTGTAATTAGTAATAAAACTAGTGATCAAGAGGGGTTAAATAAACTTCTTGATATATAAATTGCCATTAATCCTAAAACAATATGACCGGCTCTTATATTAGCTGCTAACCGTACGGATAAAGTAATTGGGCGAAGGCATGTTCTGATAGTTTCAATTAATACTAAAAATGGGTTTAATCATCTTGGCGCACCTGCAGGAAGTAAATGGGCTGCAAAAGAAGAAGGTGATCATGTTACTCTTGTTATGATTAATGAAAATCATAAAGGGAGGCCTAATGTTAGAGACATTAATAAGTGTCTTGAGGCTCTAAATACATATGGAATTAATCCTAATAAATTTGTAGTAATAAGAAATAAAAAAAGGGATGAAATTAAAAACGAAAATCCTTTTAAGTGGTTGCCAAAAGTGCGTGTTGCTTGTTCGTGTATTAAGTTCAAGGGCATATGGATAGCTCAAAAATTATGATTGGGTTTTACTCAAAATGTAGCATGAGTCATTAATAGGGTTAGACCTGTTAGTCCCCAAAATACTATAGGGGATATAGAATATATTGAATTAGTTTGCGGGTCAAAAGAAGAGAAAATATCTGTCATCATCAAGGCTTGGAAAATTTCCATTGGTTGCTTTGAAGGCAGCTAGTTTAATTAACTTAAAGCCTTAAAGGTTGGTGTATTTATCTCATATATAAGATGCAATTGGGTTGATTAGGTGTAAAAAGAAATATAAAAATGTAAAAATTTGTCCTAGAGTTTCATAAGGAGCTTCTACTGGGCATCCTCCAATCCATGTTAGTCAAATAGTATCAATAACTAAGACTCAAAAAATAATTTGTGTGCCGGGGTAGAATTGATTTCCTACTATAAATGGGTTGTTGATCAGAGGGATAATAAATAAGACTAAAATAGCGGCAAATATTGCAACTACTCCCCCTAGTTTATTAGGAATAGATCGAAGAATAGCGTAGGCCCATAAGAAATATCATTCGGGTTTAATGTGGGCTGGGGTTACTAAGGGGTTAGCGGGCAGAAAGTTATCTGGGTCTCCTAATGAAGTGGGTCAGAATAGAGCTACGGCTAGTAAAGATGTTAGTATGATAATAAAACCTAAAATATCTTTAACTCTATAATAGATGTGAAATGGAATTTTTGCCGAGTTTGAATCAATTCCTAAGGGGTTATTAGAGCCTGTTTGATGTAGGAATAAAAGGTGAATAACAGTTAAGGCGGCAATAGCAAAAGGCAGTAAAAAGTGAAGGGCAAAAAATCGGTTGAGAGTGGCGTTATCTACAGCAAATCCCCCTCATAGCCATTCTACGATAGACTTACCCATATAAGGAATGGCTGAAATTAGGTTAGTAATTACTGTGGCACCCCAAAATCTTATTTGGCCTCAAACTAAAACATACCCTAAGAATGCTCTAGCTATAGTTAAAATTATAAGAATAACTCCGATATTTCAAGTTTCTAGATTTTTGTAGGAAGCGTAGTATAGCCCTCGGCCCACATGAAGGTAAATACAAATAAAAAATCATGACGCCCCATTAGCATGAATGTTTCGTAGGAATCATCCGTAATTTACATCTCGGGAGATATGAGCTACGGAAGCAAAAGCTAAATCTACATGTGGGGTGTAGTGCATGGACAGGAGAATTCCTGTAATTAGTTGGACACCTAAGCATAAGCCTAGTAAGGACCCAAAATTTCATCAGATAGATAGATTATTTGGTGCCGGAAGGTCTACCAGCCTTCTATTTAAAATTTTAATGGCGGGGTGGGTTTTTCGAACTGGTCTAAACATAGTTGAAAGGCCGTAAAGGCCCTAAAGTGGATTTAGATACTTTTACTACTGCTACTAGTGCCAAGAATAAGAGAGCCCCCAGCAGAAATAGTGTTATAATATTATGTCAATGGTATAACGATATTAAAGAGTCGATTTGAAGGTTGTTTATTTCTACTGTGGGAGTCTTGTTATTAGTAATAAGAATAACTATTATTGGGATAAATGTAAATAAAAACACTAATAACATATTATTTATTTGAAAATGTTGGTTCGGTTGGATAGCTGTAAAGTAAGCAAATATAACAAGTATGCCTCCGATATAGATTAAGAATACTAAAATCCCTAATCAGGATAAAGTTAAGACTCTTAATATGAAAGAAATTGATAAAGCTATTAGTAGAATTCAGGATCCTAAAATAAGGGGGGAGTTAGCTAGCATAATTGAAAAAGATAATCTAATAGTTGAACAAATAATGGATAAAAGAAGCATTTATAAATTAAGGAATTGGACCTCTATCTTTGGGGTTCAAAGACCCACGTGCTCCGTACACTAACTTATATTAAGAGCCTCATCAGTAAATTGATAAGTAAAGGAAAATTCAAACTACGTCTACAAAGTGTCAGTATCATGCTGCTGCCTCAAACCCAAAATGATGCCCAACTGAATAGTGGTGAAGTTGGTTGCGGGCTAAACATACAAATAAAAAGCTAGATCCAATGAGAA